TAAATTAATGGCTCGTTACTTCCACTAGAGGAAGTAATAGGTAGGGATGACAGGATTTGAACCCGTGACATTTTGTACCCAAAACAAACGCGCTACCAAGCTGCGCTACATCCCTTTTTGAAAATTGCTTTACAGTATCATTGTATAAAATCTCTGACGTGTTTTCCACACCATTATTTTATCCTTTATCTCTACATAAAATAGAATTATACTAATTTTTCTTGTCATTTTTTCTTCTTGCTTTAGTCATATAGTATAAATAAAGAATTCTATTTATAGAGCTAACGTATGTATAAAAAAAAATAAATAGTTATTCCTAATGTTTGGGAAAAGAGAGCATTTTTTGTTCGAAACAAAAGAGTAAAATCTCATATACTACTTCATTAAATACAAATAATCTTGAATTATAGTACAATATTGGATTTGACCCTATAATTATATGTATTACAATAAATAAAGGAAGGAGGATTTTCAATGCGAGATATAAAAACATATCTTTCTACGGCACCTGTGCTAACTACTCTATGGTTTGGGTCTTTAGCGAGTCTTTTGATAGAAATTAATCGTTTATTTCCAGATGCTCTGTTATTCCCTTTTTTTTCATTCTAGTTATTGAGTTAGTGACATGTAAAAAAATGGATAGAACTAGAGATCTAATTTTACATAATGTAACTCAAATTTCTCCCGTTTTGCAGTTTTTAGGATAGAAAGAAAAAAGTGTATTAAATCTCGACAAAAATTTGGAAGGTCTAATCTAATCAACCCCCGGAAAGAACAGAATGGGGGTGAATTATACAAAATTCAAATTGTAGTATAGAAAGAAGATATTTATATGAAATACTAATAGGAAAAATAAAAAAAAAAAGTTCGAAAGAAATTGTATTACTTAATTATTACTCTTATTTATTACTTTATTACTCGATTAATATTAATTACAACGAAATCATTCCAAATTAAATTATTAGTTAGTAATTTCTATTTATTTTTTTGTTCTTTTCTTCTTCTTTAGTTCGTATCGAAAAGAGAAGAATAGAATAAAGTTAATACAAAATCGAAAGGGGGTTCATGTCTTCATGTCCAAGGGTAAAGATGTCAGAGTGAGAGTTATTTTAGAATGTACCAATTGTTTTCGAAATGGTATCAATAAAGAATCACCAGGTATTTCTAGATATATTACTCAAAAGAATCGACACAATACATCCAATCGATTAGAATTAAGAAAATTTTGTCGCTATTGTCATAAGCATACGATTCATGGAGAAATAAAGAAATAGATCGAAAAGATAGAACATTTGTATGTGATATTTCCCCAACAGGAATCAGCAATAAAGAAGAAAAACTTAATATTTAATCGATTTAAATTTTATATATATATATATTATAGAAATCCAACATAATTTTTTTGTTGAATCTAAAATAAATAAAGAAAAAAATAGAATTTTTAATAAACCATGAATAAATTCAAGCAACCCTTTCGTAAATCCAAGCGATCTTTTCGTAAATATTTACCCACAATCGAATTGGGGGATCGGATCGATTATAGAAACATGAGTTTAATTAGTCGATTTATTAGTGAACAAGGAAAAATATTATCGAGACGAGTGAATAGATTGACTTTGAAACATCAACGATTAATTACTATTGCTATAAAGCAAGCTCGTATTTTATCTTTGTTACCTTTTCTTAATAATGAGAAAAAATCTGATTCGATCCCTAGAACTATTGTTTTTAGAAATAGGAATAGAAATAAATAGATATATTGACTTAAAAAAAAAATGTCAATTGATTAGTTAGATTAATGTTTTTTTGTTTGAAAAAATTCTAGAATTAGAATAGAGATTTGATTCTTGTGCGTTATAGGAAGAAATAGGGTAAGATAAATCTTTTTTCTTAAAAAATAAGTTTGTCGTCTATTCCTACTACTCTTCATTTTTTTTTTTTCTATCTTCCCGGAGAATAAACTCCGGGGAATTTTCTTTTCATCATTTCTATATAATATATTTATATTATTTTTTAATCTTTTTTATTTGATAATTTTGTTGAAAATCATGTCAAAACAATTCTTATTTGATATAGCTATTTGTGCAAGTATTTTACGATTAAGAAACAATTGATTTTTGTACAGACTGTGTATGAAGTGACTATAACTATAGAATATCCTACTTTGACGAATCTCGCGAAAGCGAGTTACTGCATTTATTCGAGTGATCCACAAACGACGAAAATCTCTCTTTTTTTTGTCGCTATCTTGATGAGAAGAAACCAAGGCTTTTGTTTTTTGTTGAATAGTTGTTCTAGTAAGTCTTGAATGAGTCCCTCTAAAGGTTGATGCAAATAAACGAATTTTTTTTCGACGTCTCCGAGCTGCATATCCACGTATAACTCTGGTCATTGAATCAAATTAAACTTTTAAACTTTAAAGTTAATGAATAACTAATTGATTTTTTCTTCTTTCAGTCATTCTTTTTTCCCTTTCCCCAATTGATTAAAAACAAAACGGATTATTCCAATATATAAAATATAAATTCAATTCCAATGGCTTTTGCTACTATGACCTTCCAAACCACGATTTTTTATTCCTTCCAAAATTTACTCTGCAAATAACAAATTCGAACAAAAAAATAAGATAGTGGGTTCCATCGTTTTTATAGTTACTTCTTAAACGGCCAGATCCTCTCTATACACCGGAGCTCACTTTTTTTTTTTATTTAATGAAATAAAATAGTATTATTAACTTGTATAGTTAAGATTTTTTGGCTCTATCCATCTATTAAAAATAATAGGTCTTTTCACAATAAGAGCTATCCATACAGTAACGGCATTTAATTATAAAAGTTGGCTAGGTAGCTGACCTTGTTAGTCCGTTCTTTCAAGAATAAGAAAAAGTGTAACCTTTTGCTATTATAATATCATTTCCCCCGCTTAATGGATAACCATTTGCTACCAATGGAGAATTGCTTCTGATCTCACTCACATCGAGGCGATTGGGTTTATACCAATGGAAACAAAAAATTCTATAACCAATATAGGTTATATGATAGATCTTTAAGTAAAAAGGAAATATCTTTTCCCAATCTATCTATCCTATTTATTGGTAATGATCATTGATACTAGAAAAATTGTTTTATTTGTTCGAGCTCATGATTTTAACGAGTCGCACATACACCCTAGTACATGTTCCTCTGCGCTGAGGGCATCCCCGAAGAGCTGGAGATTTCGTAACATTTTTTATTGGCTGTCTTGTGTTTCTAATAAGTTGTTTAATAGTTGGCATATTGTATAGTATATATATATCTAGAATTAGAATGAGTTGGTTTAGATTCATCTTAACCTTGTGTTTGATCATTATGAATTATTTTTTCTATTCAATATCGAATCAAAAAAAAAAATGGAATTCGATTTTTAAATGCAATCTTATACAAAATCTAAATCACCAGTATTTTCATTTTCAACCCCTACAAGATCAATAATACCATAAGCTTGGGCCTCCGTTGCTGACATAAAAACATCCCTTTCCATGTCTTCGGATAGAACCCATAAAGGAGTCCCCGTTCTTTGTGCATAAACTTTTGTGAGTGTTTCGCGAAGTTTGAGTAGTTCTTCCGCTTCCAGGAGAAATTCCCCTGCTGGTGCCTCATAAAAAGAACTAGAAGGTTGGTGAATCATAACCCTGATAATATTGATATAACACCCTGATATTATTGACATAACATTATGAACAATTCTTCTATTTTTATTTTTTTCTTCTTATTATTTTTTATTTTATTTATTTTTTGCCACTTACTATAACCCAATAGTGTAAAAGTGTGAAAAAATAAAATAGAATAACCGTACAGGCATTTTTTGTGCATTGCATACGGCTTCAAAATGGAATTGAATTTCCTTTTATCCTTGCATCAAAGAAATAAAAAGAAATATAATTCATTCGATGGAGATGATCCATTTACCAACCTTTTTTTTTGTATTCGATAGTAATAACAAAAATACTATGATGGTTCTGTTGCTTTCTATATTTAAATTTAATTTAGCTCGTCTGTAATTTGAATTTAGCAATCCCAAAGTTTCTTTCTGATACGATCAAATAAGGAAATTTTTTCATACTCTTTCTTTCATAAGATAAATTTCAAAAAGAGACTTTTGGTTTGTAAGAAAAATAGTTTGTGACGCTAAAATGTACTCCCGAGTTAGTTCTAAGATCAAATCAAAAATAACCTTTGTCTCATACTACTATTTCGATATGAAATCTTATTTTATGAAAAAACAATAATGGTTTGCTTATATCGAACTCGAAGTGCCATGCTATTATTACTTATTATTTTTTATTTTATTGTATTCCTATTTTATATTCATATTTAATATGGCGAAGGCATAGTCTTATTAAAAAAAAAACATTGGCGCCAAGCGTGAGGGAATGCTAAACGTTTGGTAATTTCTCCCCCGACTAGAATGAAAGATCCCATTGAAGCGGCCAATCCCATGCATATTGTATACACATCCTGTGGCAGAAATTGCATAAGATCATAAAGGGCTATTCCTGGAATTACCCATCCCCCAGGAGAGTTTATAAACAAATAAAGATCCTTAGTCTTATCTTCTAGAGTGAGATATACCATGAGACCAACAAGTTGATTTGAGATTTCGCTATCAAGCTCTTGTCCCAAAAAAAGTATTCTCTGTCGATAAAGTCGATTGATTAGGAAAAAAGTATCCTTACGAACTGTATATGCATCTTTGGATGCATACGGTTCCAAAAAAAATAGCGAAAAAAATCAATGTGTAGATTCCCGTTCTATTTTTTTTTTTTTACAAAGTTTTGTAATGTTTGTAATAAAAGGGTTTGTTTTTCTTTTTTTAAGCTCTCATTGATGTATTATTTTATCGAGATCCCAATCCCAATGTATTTTCTTGTTCTTGAATGGGTCTTTTCAATTCTTTTAGGTTTGTGTTCTACTCCGGGTAAAAATCTATCTGAATTCCAAATTGTATTTGCATATATAGAGCAAATAGTACTAGTACCACTTCACTTTTTTTTTTGCTACAACTTTTTTTTGTATTTTCAATTGGTTTTCTTTTCTACTTTGTTTGTTTTTATATTTAATATACTATTGATTATCAGTTTGATATCACTTAGATAATCTATATCTAGTATAATCTATATTTAGAAAGTATAAGAAAGTATAAGAATTGTTTATGATACAAATAGTAATTGTACATATATTTATATTACTAATTTGGTATTTTCTGAACGGGGCCTGAATACTTTATTTTATTGGTTTAAGTCAACCATAAATTCCTCTAATCAATAATATTGAATTTATTAAATTGATTGAATTGCACTTCACGCTCCGAATGATTGATGGCTTAATCGCTATTTTGGGGCGAAGTAAAGGATATCTCGATTGGGGGAGAGAATGGGTTAAATCCCATATGACCCAATATATCTGACAAGTCGCACTATACGTCAACCCAAACTGCATCTTCCTCTCCAGGACTCCGAAAAGGTACTTTTGGAACACCAACGGGCATTTTTTTTTCTTAAAAAAAAAAGAAAATTAAGTAATATACTTCACTTTAATGTGGAAACGTACCAGTGGGTTTATTGTCTTCATTTTTTTTTTATCGGCTCAAATAGAATAAAAAAAAAAAATAAATTATATAAATCGATCATTTGATAAACAAGTATTTAACCATTCATTTTCCTAAAGACAAATCTTACTATTTCCTCCCATTGCGTATTGGTACTTATTGGGTATAGAATAGAATAGATTTGTTTCTCTTTGTTCTTACGAACAGAATTGCTTCGTTAGTTCGAATGGAACGTAAAAAATATTTTATTAACTCTTTTTTATACAGAATCTATTGATACTGAAAGCTAATAGTTTTTCCAAATGTGATAAAGTTACATAGTGTTTATTTATCTTTGATAAAGGGGTATTTCTATGGGTTTACCTTGGTATCGTGTTCATACTGTCGTATTGAATGATCCGGGGCGATTACTTTCTGTGCATATAATGCATACAGCTCTAGTTTCTGGTTGGGCTGGTTCGATGGCTCTCTATGAATTAGCAGTTTTTGATCCTTCTGATCCCGTTCTTGACCCAATGTGGAGACAGGGTATGTTTGTTATACCCTTCATGACTCGTTTAGGAATAACCAATTCATGGGGTGGGTGGAGTATTTCGGGAAGAACTATAACTAATCCAGGTATTTGGAGTTATGAGGGTGTGGCGGGAGCACATATTGTGTTCTCTGGTTTGTGCTTCTTGGCAGCAATATGGCATTGGGTGTATTGGGACTTAGAAATATTCTGTGATGAACGTACAGGAAAACCTTCTTTGGATTTACCAAAAATCTTTGGAATTCATTTATTTCTCTCAGGGTTGGCTTGTTTTGGTTTTGGCGCATTTCATGTAACAGGCTTGTATGGCCCTGGAATATGGGTATCCGATCCTTACGGACTAACCGGAAAAGTACAATCTGTAAATCCAGCATGGGGTGCCGAAGGTTTTGATCCTTTTGTTCCTGGGGGAATAGCCTCTCATCATATTGCTGCGGGTACATTGGGAATATTAGCAGGCTTATTCCATCTTAGTGTCCGTCCGCCTCAACGTCTATACAAAGGATTACGTATGGGCAATATTGAAACAGTACTTTCTAGTAGTATCGCGGCTGTTTTTTTTGCAGCTTTTGTTGTTGCTGGAACCATGTGGTATGGTTCAGCAACAACGCCAATAGAATTATTTGGTCCTACTCGTTATCAGTGGGATCAAGGATACTTCCAGCAAGAAATATATCGAAGGGTTAGCACCGAATTATCTGAAAATCTGACTTTATCGGAAGCTTGGTCTAAAATTCCCGAAAAATTGGCTTTTTATGATTACATTGGTAATAATCCTGCAAAAGGGGGATTGTTTCGAGCGGGTTCAATGGACAATGGGGATGGTATAGCTGTTGGATGGTTAGGACATCCTGTCTTTAGAGATAAAGAGGGTCGAGAGCTTTTTGTACGTCGTATGCCTACTTTTTTTGAAACATTTCCCGTAGTTTTGGTGGATGGGGACGGAATTGTGAGAGCTGATGTTCCTTTTAGAAGAGCGGAATCAAAGTATAGTGTCGAACAAGTAGGTGTAACTGTTGAGTTTTATGGGGGTGAATTAAATGGAGTTAGTTATAATGACCCCGCTACTGTCAAAAAATATGCTAGACGTGCTCAATTAGGTGAAATTTTTGAATTAGACCGAGCTACTTTAAAATCCGATGGTGTTTTTCGTAGTAGTCCAAGAGGTTGGTTCACTTTTGGACATGCTTCGTTTGCTTTGCTCTTCTTTTTTGGTCACATTTGGCATGGTGCTAGAACCTTGTTCAGAGATGTTTTTGCTGGTATTGATCCAGATTTAGATGCTCAAGTGGAATTTGGAACATTCCAAAAAGTTGGAGATCCAACTACACGGAGACAAGTTGTTTGATACAAGATTGCTCCGCTATCTTTTGGCCTCTATTTTTATATTTTTATTTGAACAATTTTAGATTTGATAAAGGTATTGTAAAACTCTTGATTTGAATCACTATTACTTTTTCTTCTTGTTTATATGTTTATATGGTAATGATACTATATGAATAGATACGGAAGCTATAATTCTAAACCCCAATCGAATTTATGGAAGCATTGGTTTATACATTCCTATTAGTTTCAACTTTAGGGATAATTTTTTTCGCTATCTTTTTTCGAGAACCCCCTAAGGTTCCGACTAAAAAAATAAAATAAATGATTTTAATTATCTTATTAAAGTAATGATCTTACCCTATAGAGTAAGATCATTACTTTAATTAATCTCCTAATCCCCGTGTTCTTCGAATGGGTCTCTTAGTTGTTGAGAGGGTTGCCCAAAAGCAGTATATAAGGCATACCCAGTAAAGCTTACAAGTAAACCAGATATGGAGATGGCGACTAGAGTTGCTGTTTCCATTTTTCTTTTTAGAAAATTTCGAGATCACATATGTTTATTTACAAGTACAACAGAATAGTATACAAAGTCAACAAATCTTCAACTAATAATTAAATAGGATTTATGGCTACACAAACCGTTGAGGGTAGTTCTAGATCTGGATCAAGACGAACTACTGTAGGGGCTTTACTAAAACCGTTGAATTCAGAATATGGTAAAGTAGCCCCGGGATGGGGGACTACACCATTTATGGGGGTTGCAATGGCTTTATTTGCAGTGTTCTTATCTATTATTTTAGAAATTTATAATTCTTCGGTCTTACTAGATGGAATTTCAATGAATTAGGTTTCTAAGAACTATAAAGTTTTTTGCTAGGTTTTAAAAATTATTTAAAACTCGGATTTATATATCATTTTGGTAGTTCGACCGTGAAATTCATTTGTTTCGGTATTTCCGGAATATGAGTGTGTGACTTGTTAAAATTGATCCTATTGATAATACAGAAACTTAATCTGTCATCTTTATCAAGATGATTCTACACTGTCAGATATTTATCCTAGTATCTGAAGCGCAGAATATATGGAGTAACCCAAGAATTATTTGAACTATGATTGATACTCAATATTTAGACCTCGCGACCGGACTCAAAAAATAATTTTAAACCAAACAAAATAGGTATTTCCGAAATACAATTTTTCCTTCAAGTTTGAAAGACTTATTTCATTTTAACAAAAAAAAAACTGTTTATATATATTTTATTGAGTTGTTACATCTATTTTATTTATTAAATTATTAAATAAGTGAAAGTGATGGCAAAACGGTTTCTACTCAGAGAATCCTTGAGTTTAGCTTAGGACTTTAAAAAATTGAATCATCGTGGTTCTAGTATAAATCTGAGGTTTCAATTGATTTCATAGGATCTCAACAAGATAATTCCTATCATTTCAATAGTAAAACAAAAGCCAATACTATTATGTATATGTATAAAAATATGTATAAAAAAAGAGCAAATCAAATACAAATAAAAAATAGGGGAAAGAAGGTTCAAGAGGCCCAGTAACGATCAAGAAAAAAATACGTATAAGCCAACTTGATATTTTTGTGGCATTATCATCACAAAACGGATTTTGTGTATTTCACCTGTGTGTGTCAAATCAAATCGAATCAAGGGGCTAAGAAGTTTTCACTTTTTATTTATATCCGTTGAAAGCAGTATTTGTGTGTTTTTGTTTGAGCTGTACGAGATGAAATTCTCATATACGGTTCTTAGGGGGGGTTCTTTGAGTCCCTATCCCAATAAAGTGTATGATTGGTTTGAAGAACGTCTTGAGATTCAGGCGATTGCAGATGATATAACTAGTAAATATGTTCCTCCCCATGTCAACATATTTTATTGTTTAGGGGGGATCACACTTACATGTTTTTTGGTACAAGTAGCCACAGGATTTGCCATGACTTTTTACTATCGTCCAACCGTCACGGAGGCCTTTTCCTCTGTTCAATACATAATGACTGAGGTCAACTTTGGTTGGTTAATCCGATCAGTTCATCGATGGTCAGCAAGTATGATGGTTCTAATGATGATCCTACATGTATTTCGTGTGTATCTCACAGGAGGATTTAAAAAACCCCGTGAATTAACTTGGGTTACGGGTGTAATTCTGGCAGTATTGACTGCATCTTTTGGTGTAACTGGTTATTCCTTACCTCGGGACCAAATTGGTTATTGGGCAGTAAAAATTGTGACGGGCGTACCTGAAGCTATTCCTGTAATAGGAATACCCTTGGTAGAGTTATTACGTGGAAGTGCTAGTGTGGGACAATCTACTTTGACTCGTTTTTATAGTTTACACACTTTTGTATTGCCTCTTCTTACTGCTGTATTTATGTTAATGCACTTCCCAATGATACGTAAGCAAGGGATTTCTGGCCCTTTATAGAGTATAGAGAAGAAATAATATAGAAATTTGTAATTGATCATATACCATTTTGGTTTTGGGGAGGAACAATAGTATTTCATTGCTACAAATATGGATAAAAATACTACATATTGT